TTGTTTCTCCTTAATTTTATTTTAATTTGGAATCTACTCCTTCGAAGAAAAGAAAATAAGTCTCTTGAAATTTGGAACCTCCGATTGTATCCGAACGAGAGGAATGTTGAAAAGTCACTACGAACCCGAAACATACCATTGGAAAGTGATTCAGTAATTAAACCTTCATGAATCCATTTTTGTTCTTTCATTCCAGGTAACCCCTTTAATTATCAACTCATGGAGTAGGAGTGATATTAGACAACCCTTCCTCTTTTTTCAAAAAAAAAATAGGAAGTTTTCCTACGGATGCAATTCGTAGATCATAAAGATCACCATATATATAACAAAATTTCTCCCCCGATTCCTTCTAGTCGAGCCTCTCGGTCTGTCATTATACCTCGAGAAGTCGAAAGAATTACAATACCCATTCCTCCTAAAATCCTAGGAATTCGTTGATGGTTGGAATAGATTCGTAGGCCGGGTCGGCTGATACGTTTTAAAACAGTTCTATATGGCCCTTTTCTATTCCTTCTATGTCGCAGAGTTGAAACCAAGAAATATTTCTTGCTTACTCGATGTTTTCTCACATTTTCGATAAAGCCTTCGCGTAGAAGTATTTTAACAATGTTTTCAGTGATATTTGTAGATGCTATTCGAACCGTTCCTTTTTTATCCATGTCAGCATTTCGTATAGAAGTTATTATTTCGGCAATAGTGTCCCTACCCATGATGAACTATAATTATTGGTGCCTCCGGGTTTTTATATAATCAGCATGCTCTACTCTTTTTTTTTCATGAATTATTAAAGGTATATGCGTGAGAAACAATCTACTAATGCATTCTACTAATTAATGGAATCTAATTCAGTTCAGATATCTTACTATGAACCTCCCTTTTTTTATGTTTTATTATGTTTTCATCTATTAGTATTTATTTAGAATCTATTTATAATACCTCAGGAGCTAATGAGACTATTTTAGTAAAATTCAACTGTCTCAATTCCCGAGCGATCGCACCAAAAACTCGAGTTCCTTTGGGATTTCCTTCTTGATCAATGACAACTGCTGCATTGTCATCATATTGTATTATCATACCATTGTCACGTTTGAGTTCTTTACATGTACGTACAATTACAGCTCTGATCACTTCTGATCTTTGTAGAGGCATATTGGGAACTGCTTCTTTGATTACAGCAACAATAACGTCACCAATATGAGCATATCGGCGATTACTAGCTCCTATGATTCGAATACACATTAATTCTCTAGCCCCGCTGTTGTCCGCTACATTTAAATAGGTCTGAGGTTGAATCATATCATTCTTATTATTTTTCTCTTTTTTCTTTCAATGCTAACTAACTAAAGGGCGAAGAAAAAAAGAAGAAAGATTGTTTGTCCAGAAATAAAAAAACTGCGGTTTTTTCATCACAAGGCCCCTTTCCTTTCGTTCCATATCCCTATCCCGCAATAACGAATTGAGTTCGTATAGGCATTTTGGACGCAGCTATAGAAATAGCTTCTCTGGCTACAATTTCTGATACTCCACCCATTTCATAAAGTATTCGACCCGGTTTAACGACGGATACCCAATATTCGGGAGATCCTTTCCCCGAACCCATACGTGTTTCGGTAGGCCTTACTGTAACAGGTTTGTCTGGAAATATACGTACCCATATTTTTCCACCACGACGCGCATATCGTGCCATGGCTCGTCGCCCCGCTTCTATTTGTCTAGATGTGATCCAAGCGGGTTCAAGTGCCTGAAGGGCGTATCCGCCGAAACAAATTCGATTGCCTCGATAAGATATTCCCTTCATTCTTCCTCTATGTTGTTTACGAAATCTGGTTCTTTTGGGGTTATAGTTGATGGTTGTTTCTCAATGCCATCTCTACTGCAGAACTGGACATGAGAGTTTCTTCTCATCCAGCTCCTCGCGAATGAAACGATTAAATAATATTGTATATATTTTGAATTGAATGAATAATGAATCATGGAATTTTTTGAGATATAATCTGTCACGTACACGTAGGAATAAAATAAAATGATAAATTCCATTTTATAATTAATGAATCTTCATTTATTTTTACCTTTATTTTATTTATTTTTATTGAATTGCCCAAAACTTAGCAATCCAGTAAGGCTTTCGCGGGCGAATATTTGCTCTTTCAACATCCCTTTCATTCGTAGGGGCGTTCCATGACCTATCAGAATAAATGAATTGGTTCTTGGCTCGTTCCGCCATCCCACCCAATGAATCATTAGGATTCGTTTTCAAGGGAATCTTCCTCAGTCACAGGTTCTGTCGTTCCCATCGCTTCTCGATTAATGACTAGGCCCGAACTCTGCAATGGAGCTCCTAATAAAATTTGTTCCTGAATCAATCTTCTCAGTCTTTATTGACTCGGCGCTCTTTATTCTTTTTTATTTTTCGTATAAATTGTATTCATATTCATCGAATCTAATTATTAATTATGGACGAATACATTAATGCTTTATTACATTGCCTTTTATAAGATAGTTCATAGACCATACATATTGGAATCATATATCATTGCTATTCTTTTTCTTTCTTTCTCTCACCCCTCCATTTATCCATATCCCTTTGTTTTTGCTTCACAACCTTATAGATTGATTTTTCTTTTATGTAAAAAAAAATGCTTCAGTTGCTACAACAATATGATCAATACATCATATAGCGACTGGTTCCTTGGATCCAGATAATACGAAGCAATGAGCTGGTTATTAGTTATATAGTTATTAGTTCATACTAGGGGATGGCCCTTTGTTTTTTAATCCTAACCTAACTCTAAATAAAAAACCAACGAGTCACACACTAAGCATAGCAATTATATGGAGATGGAGTCAATCGAATTGTTATTCAACCCTATAGAATTAAGAATTCGAAAAAATTCTCATTTTTTTGATTGAACGGAAAAAAATGAACGAGTTTGTGATTTTTTATTCAATTGCCGGATGGATGGAACAGAAAGACAACGAAAGGCCCATTATTCCTCGTCTGCAAATATCCAAATTTTGATTCCTAATGCCCCATAGATAGTTCGAACTGTATAGGAACAATAATCAATTTTGGCTCGAATGGTTTGTAGGGGAACCCTACCTTCTCTGATCCATTCGACACGTGCTATTTCCTTTCCGTCGATACGCCCTGCAATTTGTACTTGAATTCCCTTTGTATCTGCTTTTTCAGTTAATTCAATAGCTTTTTTCATTGCCTTTCGAAACGAAACTCTATTCTTTAATTGTTCGGCTATAAATTCTGCAAGAATATTAGGTTGTCCATACGGTTTTTCAACTCTTGTGATAGCAATGTTAAGTTTTTGGTTCACAGAATTAAATTCTTTTTGTGCATTGCTCTGTAATTCTTCAATTCCTCGCGGGCTGCCCTCTATGAACAATTTTGGGAATCCCATATATATTATGACCTGGATCAGATCGATTCTTTTTTTAATCTTTATGCGTGCAATTCCCTCGGCACCCGAGGATATTTTCCTATTTTTTTGTACATAATTCTTGATACAATCCTGTATTTTTTGATCTTCCTGGAGACCCTCGGAATAACTTTTTGGTTGTGCAAACCAAACAGAATGATGACTTTGGGTTGTACCAAGTCGGAAACCGAGTGGATTTATTTTTTGTCCCATAGCACCTCGCTATCTCTATAAGGCCATATCATTTCTCTATTAGCCCACGTCATTCTGTTACGATATAGCATATGATCCATCATATATAGATACCTCTCTCTGACATCTTTATACTTATCTTTATATACCCATCCATATTTTCTTAACCATATGAAATAGTTTTTCTCTTTAGATGTATCTTTCAATACAATAGTTATATGACAGGTGGGTCTTTTTATCGGATAACTACGTCCTCGGGCTCGGGGTTTTAACTTTTTCATGCTAGTACCTTCATTAACTTCGGCTTGACTAATGATTAAAGCCGTTTCGTTGAATCCCATATTGTGACTAGCATTTGCTGCTGCAGAATAAACTAATTTTAAAATGGGATAACACGCTCGATAAGGCATGAGTTCTAGTATCATAAGTGTTTCCTCGTAGGGACGCCCACGAATCTGATCAATTACTCTTCGCGCTTTATGAGCAGACATACGTATATGTTGACCTAAAGCGTATACTTCTACATCTGGGTCACTCTTTATCATAAGGTTCACCTCCCACCAATAAACGATGAGCACCCATATCCACTTTATTAATTAATATATTAACGACGAGATTTATTATCGTTTCTCGCATGCCCCCGGAAATTCAGAGTAGGTGCAAATTCTCCCAATTTGTGACCTACCATACGATCTGTTATATAAATAGGCAAATGTTCCTTTCCATTATGAATAGCAATTGTATGGCCGATCATTGTGGGTATAATGGTAGATGCCCGGGACCAAGTTACGATTGTATCTTTTTCTGCCCTCGTGTTGAGCTTCGCAATTTTTATCAATAAATGATTAGCTACAAAAGGATTTTTTTTTAGTGAACGTGTCACAGCTAATTACTCCTTTTTTTTTGTAAAGATGAGGAAACATATTCTATTTTCAATATTCTCCTATTTACTACGGCGACGAAGAATCAAACTATCACTATATTTATTCCTTTTTCTACTTCTTCTTCCAAGCGCAGGATAACCCCAAGGGGTTGCGGGTTTTTTTCTACCAATTGGGGCCCTCCCTTCGCCACCCCCATGGGGATGGTCTACAGGGTTCATAACTACTCCTCTTACTACAGGACGCTTACCTAGCCAACACTTAGATCCGGCTCTACCCAAACTTTTCTGGTTCACCCCAACATTACCCACTTGTCCGACTGTTGCTGAGCAGTTTTTGGATATCAAACGGACCTCCCCAGATGGTAATTTTAATGTGGCCGATTTACCCTCTTTTGCAATCAGTTTCGCTACAGCACCCGCTGCTCTCGCTAATTGTCCACCCTTTCCAAGTGTGATTTCTATGTTATGTATGGCCGTGCCTAAGGGCATATCGGTTGAAGTAGATTCTTCTTTTTGATCAATCAAAATCCCTTCCCAAACTGTACAAGCTTCTTCCAAAGCATACGGCTTTCTGGATGTATATGATGATATCTAGACAGATGGATCTCATATGAATCGTATGATGAAATACCACACGAGTGGGAATCCAAATCTGCCGAATCACTCATGTTATGATCTTCTACATCCTAGGTCTCCCCGTTCCTTCATCTGGCTTATGTTCTTCATGTAGCATTCAGACCGAATGACTTTATGAAATTACGTCGATACTTCCACATATTACGGGTAACGTAGGAGACATCTCTATTTTTCCCGGGGGGGTAGAATTACCACTGCTTAGCTTTCAATTCGCCTCTGACCATCAAATGAAATGTGAATAACCCGTCCTCCTCTCTTTGAAACAAGGGGCGCTCCGGCTCTATCGGTGCTTCAAACAATTTTGTCTTCTCCATATTACTATATCTCTAGAGTCAATAATTTTATATGAGGAACTACTGAACTCAATCACTTGCTGCCATTACTCTTCAGTTTTCTGTTGAGGTCTATCCCGTAGAGGTACTCAAATTGGATCAGTGATCGATTTCTAGGTTTCGTTGTAAACCTAATTGGTTACTTCCAATTACGTAAATCAATGGTTCAAACCGCACTCAAAGGTAGGGCATTTCCCATTGAGATAGGAACTTCTGTACCAGAAACAATGGTATCTCCAATGATAGCCCCTCTGGGATGTAAAATATATCTCTTCTCACCATCCCCATAGTGTATGAGACAAATATATGCATTTCGATTAGGGTCGTATTCTATGGTTACGATTCTACCAGATATGTCTTTTTCATTCCGTCGAAAATCGATTTTACGGTATAGACGCTTATGACCTCCCCCTATATGCCTTGCGGTAATGATTCCTCTGGCATTACGACCTTTACCACAACGACGCTGTCCATAGATCAAATTATTTCGTGGATTGGATTTCACTTGACTGCCGACGGCTCCATTGCGTGTGCTCGGGGTAGAAGTTTTGTATAAATGTATCGCCGTGTTATTAAGTATTTTGATTTAAGTTCTTTTCTTTCTAAGAGGTGGAATAGAATAACCCGGTTGAAGCGTAATGATCATACGTCTGTAATGCATTGTATGTCCCATAATGGGTCCCATTCTTCTACCCTTTCCCGGGAGTCGATGACTATTCATAGCTATTACCTTGACACCAAAGAAGAGTTCGACCCAATGCTTTATTTCTGTCCTAGTTGATCCTGATTCGACATTAGAAGTATATTGATTGTTCCCCAATAACCGAATACTTTTGTCTGTAAATACTGCATATTTGATTCCATCCATAAATCCATTTTCTTCCCTATGAGTTCCAGTATCGATAAGAATTCTATTTCTTACTGTTCATATGTTATGGTATGAATATACCATACCAATTCGTTATGTATGGATGATGAGATTTCATTGATACAGAGCCAATTCCAATAGACGTATTGAACGTTCCCGTTGGCGTGCATCCAGCAGGAATTGAACCTACGAATTTGCCAATTATGAGTTGGGCGCTTTAACCATTCAGCCATGGATGCGTAACGGGGATCGTCGTACATCGTGAATAACCAAATTCCAATTGAAATGAAATCCTTAGGAGGAATCAATGAAGCAGGAAGCAGTGAAACGACATCCATTAAAATCCTGGATCTTCGAATTGAGAGAGATATTGAGAGAGATCAAGAATTCTCACTATTTCTTAGATTCGTGGACCAAATTCGATTCCGTGGGATCTTTCACTCACATTTTTTTCCACCAAGAACGTTTTATGAAACTCTTTGACCCCCGAATTTGGAGTATCCTACTTTCACGCGATTCACAGGGTTCAACAAACAATCGATATTTCACGATCAAAGGTGTAGTAGTACTGCTTGCAGTAGCGGTCCTTATATATCGTAATCGTATTAACAATCGAAATAGGGTCGAAAGAAAAAATCTCTATTTGATGGGGCTTCTTCCTATACCTATGAATTCCATTGGACCCAGAAATGATACATTGGAAGAATCTTTTGGGTCTTCCAATATCAATAGGTTGATTGTTTCGCTCCTGTATCTTCCAAAAGGGAAAAAGATCTCTGAGAGTTGTTTCATGGATCCGAAAGAGAGTACTTGGGTTCTCCCAATAACTAAAAAGTGTATCATGCCTGAATCTAACTGGGGTTCGCGGTGGTGGAGGAACCGGATCGGAAAAAAGAGGGATTATAGTTGTAAGATATCTAATGAAACCGTAGCTGGAATTGAGATCTCATTCAAAGAGAAAGATATCAAATA